AATAAATATGTTCGATTTTTTAGCATTGAGAAAATTAGGTAGCAGTTTTAATAGAGTTTTTTAGGCTTTATTTTAGAAAACTTTTTAGGGGTTAAGTAACATATATATATATATAATGCGGATGGCTAATTGATATCTCAACTTGTTAGTCTAAACGTTCTCGAACCTTCCTTGCTTTTGGGGTTTGACAAGGAGAACAGGATTTGCTGAGCGTAGGGGGTAAGGGGGTTTGTCGCGTGAAAACCGAAAAGGGGGGCATATATATTAGGGTAACGTGAAGAAGGACAGATACGTTATGCACTTGATATAGTATAATGTAATTCTTAAGTTATGTCTTTTAATCATTAACCTAATGTAATCATGCAAGGAAATGTACAACCTTAAGATGTTACTTGCGCCTGCACTCTGAAATGTAAGCGAAAGGCTACCTAAAAAAAGAAACCATGCATATAAAAGAATGCCCGGCATGTGGGGTAATGAGGAGTATGTAATTACACCAAGAATCAGATGCAAGGAAACTTATCCGAGGGTGGATTAAACATGCCATGACCATGAAATAGGAATCAGATGCAAGGAATAATTCACAGTATACCACACCGCCATAATATGTCCCTGATTCTATCATTCATGATATGCCTTATATGGCAAGGTTGGTCGGTTCTTACTGCATTAAAATGGTTTTAATAGATGTTAGTTGGGTAATTCAAGGAAAATGTTGGGTGCGATATTTAAGGGATTAATCAATAACCCGGGTTAAGATAAGTTATTTCTGAGTTTTAATAATATGCTTATGCACGTCTTAGATGTTAGTACTTGCTTTTAGGTTAATATAAATGAATGGTGATAATACATATATAGTCCTAGTATATTACATATAATTGGTTTATGCACGTCTTAGGTGTTAGTACTTGCTTTTAGGTTAATATAAATGAATGGTGATAATACATAGCTGTATAACACCCACATAATACAAGGTATTATGTGGGATGTTAAGACATACTTTTGTACGGCACATGAGTGCTATACATGATTATATTACCATATTGGTCCATCAGAAAATAGTTTAACTTTTGAATCCTGGCCTTGGGAGCCAGGGGTGGGAGTTAAAATCTCTCTTTTCTGGCGCCAGGAGGGGGTCTAACCCTCGCTCTTCGGATTACAAGACCGATGCTTTAAAACTAAGCTACTGGGGCAAACTCATTTTAGTGCTTTATTCTCTGCTCAGCCTGCAAGTGGAGTGAGAAGGAGAAATAATGCGAAGTAGAGGACCGACGCGATTTGACCGATGATGATATACGGATGTTCCACGGGTATCCCTCCGATTCATGTTAGGATAATTATATCAGCTACTAAGGTTCAGAATAAACACTGGGTGATTGGGCGGAAGGTTAGTCCTCGCTGCTTTGAGGTGTGTAAAATTGGGACCACTAATAGTACTAGAATGCTGAAGAGTAGGGCTAGGACCCCTCCAAGTTTATTTGGGATGGATCGTAGAATGGCGTAGGCAAACAAGAAATATCACTCGGGTTGAATGTGTGGTGGGGTAACCAGCGGGTTTGCTGGAGTGAAGTTTTCTGGGTCGCCAAGTAGGGTGGGGGAAAACAAGGTCAGTGATGTAAGAGCTAATAATATTAGGACGAAGCCAAGAAGATCTTTGTAGGAGAAATATGGGTGGAAGGAGATTTTATCCGCGTCAGAATTTAACCCGGCAGGGTTATTTGATCCTGTTTCGTGTAAAAATAATAAGTGGAGAACGGTTGCACCAGCGATGACGAAGGGAAATAGGAAGTGAAAGGCGAAGAATCGTGTTAATGTTGCGTTATCTACTGAAAAGCCTCCTCAAATTCATTGTACAAGTATATCTCCTATATAGGGGACTGCTGATAGGAGGTTTGTAATGACGGTTGCACCTCAGAAGGATATTTGGCCCCACGGGAGTACATAACCAACAAAGGCTGTCATCATAACCAGAAGAAGTAGAATAACTCCAATGTTTCAGGTCTCTTTATAGAGGTAAGATCCGTAGTAAAGGCCTCGAGCAATGTGCATGTAAATGCAGATGAAGAAAAATGATGCTCCGTTAGCATGTATATTCCGGATAAGTCAACCATAGTTGACGTCCCGGCAAATGTGTGTAACAGATGAAAATGCGGTTGAGATATCAGAGGTGTAATGTATGGCTAGGAATAATCCGGTTAGGATTTGAGTAATTAAGCATAATCCTAATAGGGATCCGAAGTTCCATAGTGCTGAGATATTTGATGGGGTTGGAAGGTCAACTAGCGCGTCATTAGCGATTTTTATTAGCGGGTGAGTTTTTCGTAGGCTTGCCATTAATTGTTCCTGTAGTTGAATTACAACGGTGGTTCTTCAAGTCATTAGTCTCGGTTAAAGTCTGAGCGGGAATTATGACCTACTTCGTATCTTTATTATTGATAGCTTTAATTATGGGATTAATTGCTGTTGCGTCTAATCCTACTCCTTATTTTGCTGCTTTAGGGTTGATAGTAGCGGCGGGGGTGGGATGTGGGGTGTTGATTGGCAGTGGAGGGCCTTTTTTATCCTTAGTTCTTTTTTTAATTTATTTAGGGGGGATGCTTGTGGTGTTTGCTTATTCAGCAGCGTTGGCTGCTGAGCCTTTCCCGGAGGCCTGGGGGAGTCGTTCGGTAATAGGATATGTATTAGTTTATTTATTAGGGGGTGTGTTGACAGGTGGATTATTTTGAGAGGGGTGACATGAGGGTTCTTGAGCAGCTATTGATGAAATAAAAGAGTTTTCTGTGTTGCGAGGAGATGTTGGGGGTGTGGCCATAATATATTCTTTTGGGGGTGCAATATTAGTTGTTTGTGCTTGGGTATTGCTTTTAACTTTACTTGTAGTATTAGAGTTGACTCGAGGTTTAAGTCGTGGGACGCTTCGGGCGGTTTAAATAAGAATTAGGGCAATACCTAAGATTATAGTTAGAAGGAAAATAGTTAAAAACTTCTTAATTGTCCCTCGTGAAATATTGCCTACTATTTGTGCTAGTATTATTTGGGTAAGGGTAATGGATTTTGGACCTATAATTTGAATTCAGGTTTGGTCTAGTTTAGTGGCAGTTGCCCGTCCAAGAGTTAGACTAGCTTTTGGAGATAGTCGGTGTATTAGTGAGGGAAAATATCCCAACATATTGGAGAAGTGGTGAGGGGAATTTTTATAGGTTGTTTTGTAAGGGGTATTGGTTTTGGCTGCAAGTTCTATAGCTATAAGAAGACCGGTGATAGCTACTAGTAGGGCGGTTAATTTTAGGGTAGCAGGTATAGTCATAACTGGTGTTTTTATGGGTAGAAAATTATATGTAATAATAAGTCCTGCAATAATGCTTCCTCAGGCAAGTCGTTTAATAGGCCGGACTATAAGTGGATCATTCTCATTAATAGGGGATGATAGCGGGAACCGGGGGGAACCCATAGTTACGAAGTATACGACTCGGAAACTGTAAACTGCAGTGAATGATGTGGCAATGAGTGTCAGGACGAGGGCTCAGGCGTTGAGATAGGAAGTGTTAAGGGCTTCAATAATAGCGTCTTTTGAAAAGAATCCGGCAAGGAAAGGGGTACCTGCTAGTGCTAAGCTTCCAATAGTAAGGCAGGTGGATGTAATTGGTAAGAGTTTATGGAGGCCACCTATCTTCCGAATGTCTTGTTCGTCATTTAGGCTATGAATAATAGACCCAGAGCAGAGGAAGAGCATAGCTTTGAAGAATGCGTGTGTACAGATATGAAGAAATGCTAACTGCGGCTGATTTAGCCCAATTGTAACTATTATTAGTCCGAGTTGACTTGATGTAGAGAAGGCGATGATTTTTTTGATGTCATTTTGAGTGAGTGCGCAAGTGGCTGTATATAAAGTAGTAAGTGCCCCTAAACATAGGCAAGCTGATAATGCTAGCTTATTATCTTCCATAAGAGGGTGCAAGCGAATTAGTAGGAAAATACCTGCAACCACTATAGTGCTAGAGTGGAGTAATGCAGATACTGGCGTCGGGCCCTCTATGGCGGACGGAAGTCAGGGGTGTAGGCCAAATTGGGCCGACTTTCCTGCTGCTGCGAGGATTAGTGCAATTAGGGGGGTTGTTATGTCGAAGTTTTTTGATAAGGCAAAAAGTTGTTGTATTTCTCAAGAGTTCAGGTTTATAGCAAATCAAGCCATAGCTAAGATTAGGCCAATATCTCCCACACGGTTATAGATAACGGCTTGGAGGCTAGCGGTGTTAGCGTCTGCTCGGCCGTGTCATCAGCCAATGAGGAGAAAGGATATAATGCCAACTCCTTCCCAGCCGATGAATAGCTGGAATAAGTTGTTAGCGGTGACAAGAATAATCATGGCTACTAAGAATAGCAGTAAATATTTGAAGAATCGGTTTATGTTAGGATCGGAGTGTATATATCATAGGGCAAATTCTAAGATAGATCATGTAACAAAAAGAGCGATAGGGGTAAAAATAAGGGAGTAGTGATCAAGCTTGAAGCTAATATTTGTGTCAAATATTTGTGTATTTATTCATTGCCAGTTTGTGGTAATATTTTCTGCTCCTTGAACTAAATATACTATAAGTGGTAATAAGCTTACTAGGAATGCTGTGCTAACGGCAGTTTTTACATAAGTATTTGCTCAATTTGGTTTTTGGGGCTTTGGATTGAGTGTTATGAGTAAAGGTAAAACGAGGATTGTAACGATTAGAAGGAATGAGGAGGACATAATTAGGGCTGTTGAGGTCATAGCTTCCGCTTGGATTTGCACCAAGAGTTTTTGGTTCCTAAGACCAACGGATGAGCTGTTATCCTTCAGAAGCGTAAGGAAGCCGAGGATTTTAACCTCGGGGCATAAGTATTAGCAGCACTTATTGATTTTTATCCTTCCTTGGTGAGTAAAGGGATTTTAACCTTTATTTTCAGAATCACAATCTGATGTTTTAGTTAAACTATACTTACTAGTAACATCAGCCTCATATGAGCTCCGGCTTTGTTATGAGGAGAATTACTGGCATGAGGTGAAGGGTCATTAGTAGGTGCTCTCGGGTGTGGAAGGGGGGGAGCTTCATGATGTGGTATGGTGTTGGGCCACGTTGGGATATTAAGAATATATAAAGGGAGTAGGCTGCAGTAATTAATGTGCCTAGGCCGGTGAGTGCGATAGTTCAGGAAGATCAGTTAAAGAGCGTTGTAATAATTATAAGTTCTCCTATTAGATTGGGAAGTGGGGGTAGTGCTAGATTAGCTAAATTTGCAATAAACCATCAGACTGCGGTTAAGGGGAAGATTACTTGTAATCCTCGGGCAAGGACTATGGTTCGACTATGGGTTCGTTCATAAGCTGTATTGGCTAAACAGAATAGTATGGAGGATACTAGGCCATGGGCAATTATTAGGATAATTGCCCCTGAGAATCCCCATGGAGTTTGAATTAAAATTCCTCCTGCTACAAGTCCTATATGACTTACAGAGGAGTAGGCAATTAGTGATTTGAGATCAGTTTGTCGCAGACAGATAGATCCTGTCATAATAATGCCTCAAAGTGCTAAAATAATAAATGGATAGATTAACTCTTTAGAGAGAGGGTCTAGTATTATTATTATACGTATCATACCATATCCCCCAAGTTTTAGTAAAATTGCTGCTAGTACCATTGACCCTGCGACGGGGGCTTCTACATGTGCTTTTGGTAATCACAAATGTACCCCATAAAGAGGTATTTTTACTAAGAAGGCAATAAGGCAGCCAGCTCATCAGATTTTATGGCCTCAGGAGTCTACTAGTAGGGGAGGGGCATATTGAATAATTAGTAGAGACAAACTGCCTGCGGATTGTTGGAGAAGGAGTAGGGCGACTAAAAGAGGGAGAGATCCGGCCAGGGTGTAAAATAGAAAGTAAGTACCTGCGTTGAGGCGTTCAGTTTGATTACCTCAGCGGGTAATAATAATTAAGGTAGGGATGAGGGTGGCTTCAAATATAATATAAAATATGATAATTTCTGTGGCGCCAAAGGCTATAATTAGAAAAGCTTGGAGTGAGGTAAGAAGTATAATATATAGGCGTTGGCGTGCAATAGGTTCTGGGTTAATGTGATTTTGGCTGGCTAAGATTATTAAGGGGAGGAGTCAACATGTTAAGACTAAGAGGGGTGTAGATAAGGGGTCTGTAGCTAGGTAAGTGTTGGATGAAGTTCATCCGGCTTCTAACGTTCAGTTAAGTCATGTTAGGCCTGTGAGGGCAATTAAGAGGCCATGGGTGGCGGTAATTGTCCACAATCATTTGGGAGAGGTTAGTCAGATTATTGGGAATATTATAATCGTAGGAATTAATACTTTTAGCATTGCAGAAGATTAAGGTTTTGTAAACGGTCAGTACCGTGGGTCCGGGCTGTGGCTACTAAGAGTGCAAGACCCGTGCTTGCTTCACAAGCGGAGAAAGCTAGTAATAATATAGGGGCAGTAGAGAAACTTGTTGATTCAAATTGTAGGGTTCACAGGGCCAGTGCAATAAATAGGGATAATATTATTCCTTCTAAACATAATAGTGCAGAAAGTAAGTGTGTGCGATGGAATGCTAGTCCTATTAGACCTAAAATAAATGCTAAAGTGAAACTAAAGTGTACTGGTGTCATAAGGGGGTCGTGGATTTAAACCACAATTTTCTGAGCCGAAATCAGAGGTCTTTTTTAGACTAACCCTCTATTCTGCTCATTCAAGGCCCCCCTGGGTTCACTCATAAATTAATCCAAGGGTTAGTAGGATTAGAACTGTGGTAGCTCAAAAGAATGTTCCGGCTGGGTTGTGGAGTTGGTCTCCTCATGGTAATGGGAGGAGGAGGGCAATTTCTAGATCAAATAAGAGGAACAGAATTGCTACTAAAAAGAATCGTAAGGAGAATGGTAATCGGGCTGTTCCTAGTGGATCAAATCCACATTCGTAAGGGGAGAGCTTTTCTGCATCTGGATTTATTTGTGGTAACCAAAAGGATACGATTGCTAGGATTGATGATAGTGCCACAGTAATAATAAAAATAGTTATAATTAAGTTCATTATCTTTTCTTGGGGTTTAACCAAGACTAAGTGATTGGAAGTCACCCGTACAAACTTTAATACTTAAAAGATATGAGCCTCATCAATAAATTGATACGTAAAGGAATAATCACACTACGTCTACAAAGTGTCAGTATCAGGCAGCGGCTTCGAAGCCGAAGTGGTGTTCGGATGTAAAATGGTATTGAATTTGACGGAGAAGGCAGACAGCTAAAAAAGTTGAGCCAATAATAACATGTAATCCGTGAAACCCTGTGGCTACAAAGAATGTTGAGCCATACACTCCGTCTGCAATTGTGAAAGGTGCCTCATAATATTCTATTGCTTGGAGAGCAGTAAAGTAGAACCCTAGGAGAATCGTAAGTGTAAGAGATTGAATGGCTTGTTTTCGTTCACCTTCTATAATGCTGTGGTGGGCCCATGTAACTGTTACTCCGGATGCTAATAATACGGCGGTATTGAGGAGAGGTACCTCAAAGGGGTCTAATGTAATAATACCAGTGGGGGGTCAACATCCGCCTAGCTCTGGGGTTGGGGCTAAGCTTGAATGATAAAAGGCTCAGAAGAAGCCTAGGAAGAAGAAGACTTCGGAAGTAATAAATAAAATTATTCCGTATCGTAATCCTTTTTGTACTGGTGGTGTATGATGACCCTGGAAGGTTCCTTCCCGAATGATATCACGTCATCACTGAAATATTGTAAGAAGTAATAGAATTAACCCAAGGGTCATTAGTGTTAAAGAATGGAAGTGGAATCAGATTGCTAGGCCGGATGTCATTAATAAAGCACCGACGGCTCCGGTTAGTGGTCATGGGCTAGGATCAACCATATGATATGCATGCGCTTGGTGGGCCATTAAACGTTTTCTTGTAGATAGAGGCTTAGGAGTAATACAAACACGTAGGCTTGAATTATTGCTACTGCAACTTCTAGAAGTGTTAAGAGAAAAAGGACGGTGGCCGTTAGGATTGCCACAGTTGGTATTATTGGCAGTAGAACGAATACGGCTGTGGCAATAAGTTGAATAAGAAGATGACCTGCGGTTAGGTTAGCTGTAAGTCGAACTCCTAGGGCTAGTGGTCGAATAAATAGGCTAATTGTTTCAATAATAATTAGTACGGGAATTAAAGGAATAGGAGTTCCTTCGGGCAGTAAATGTCCAAGAGCAACTGTTGGTTGATTTCGCATGCCAATAATAACTGTAGCAAGTCATAGTGGTACAGCAAGCCCTATATTTAGTGATAACTGTGTTGTGGGTGTGAAAGTGTATGGTAAAAGGCCTAATATATTGATAGTAATAAGGAATATTATTAAGGAGGTGAATATTAAGGCTCACTTATGTCCTCCTATATTTAAAGGGGTTAGTAGTTGATTAGTGAAGCGGTTAATAAATCATGTTTGAAGGGTAGTGAGTCGGCTGTTTATTCAACGAGATGATGGGGTTGGGAATAACAGTCATGGAAGTGCAATTGCAATGGCGATGAGTGGAATGCCTAGGAAAGAGGGGCTTGCAAATTGATCAAAAAAGCTTGTTATCATGGTCAGTTTCAGGAGTCGGTTTTATGTTTTTCTTCATTTACTGGGGTTGGTTCATTAGGTGTTATATGAGCTAGAACTTTGGTGGGGATAATAGTGAGGAAAATGAATCATGAAAATACTAGAATTGCGAATCAGGGGTTAGGGTTGAGTTGAGGCATGTCACTAGAGGTGGTCGGTAGGCACCAAACTTTGGCTTAAAAGGCCAACGCTTTATCCAATAGTTAGCTTCCTAGTGAGGCGTCTTCTAGTATTAGTGTAGATCAGCCTTCAAAATGTTTTAATGGGACGGCCTCAACTACGATGGGTATGAAGCTGTGGTTGGCACCACAAATTTCAGAGCATTGTCCATAAAATACACCTGGGCGTGAGGCAATAAAGGCAGTTTGATTTAGTCGTCCAGGCACTGCGTCTATTTTAACACCAAGAGAGGGGATGGCTCAGGAGTGTAATACGTCTTCAGCGGATACTAAAACACGGATTGGTGATTCTATAGGAACTACTATTCGGTGATCTGTTTCTAGAAGTCGAAATTGTCCTGGTGTGAGGTCTTGAGTAGGAATTATGTATGAGTCGAATCCTAGGTCTTCGTAATCTGTATATTCGTAGCTTCAATATCATTGGTGTCCTATAGCTTTAATTGTTAGGTGAGGATCATTAACTTCATCCATAAGATACAAGATTCGAAGGGAGGGAAGGGCAATTAGAACTAGAATGACTGCTGGTAAAACCGTTCATACAATCTCGATTTCTTGGGAATCTAAGATATATTTGTTGGTAAGTTTGGTTGAGACTATTGCGACAATAATATAGAGTACTATTGTGCTAATTAAAAATACAATTATTAGGGCGTGATCGTGGAAGTGAAGAAGTTCCTCTATAACGGGTGATGCCGCGTCTTGGAATCCTAGTTGTGTGGGGTGTGCCATTAATTTTAAGACATACAGGAATTTAACCTGTAATTTCACCTCGACAAGGTGATGTAATATGCATATTTTACTAATATCTCTAAAAGAAAGTGACAGAGTGGTTATGTGGCTGGCTTGAAACCAGTACATGGGGGTTCAATTCCTCCCTTTCTCGTTAATTTGATTGAACTTGAACAAATGCTGGTTCCTCAAATGTGTGATATGGTGGTGGGCAGCCGTGTAGTCATTCTACATTTGTTATAGTTAATTCTACTGAAGACACTTCCCGTTTGGCGGCGAAGGCTTCTCATAGGATAAATAAGAATATAATTACGGCTACTAGTGAAATAAGTGAGCCAATGGATGATACTGTGTTTCATAGTGCATAAGCATCTGGGTAGTCGGAATATCGTCGTGGTATTCCTGCCAGACCTAGGAAGTGTTGTGGGAAGAACGTAAGATTAACACCAATAAATATTACAGCAAAGTGGATTTTTGTTCAAGTATCGTTTAGAGTATATCCTGAAAATAGTGGGAATCAGTGAACAAATGCTGCTATAATAGCAAATACAGCTCCCATTGAAAGTACATAGTGGAAGTGAGCAACAACATAGTATGTATCGTGGAGAACAATATCAAGGGATGAATTAGCAAGAACGATTCCTGTCAGACCCCCTACTGTGAAGAGGAAAATGAAGCCTAGGGCTCATAGTATTGGTGTCTCCCACTTGATTGAGCCTCCGTGGAGTGTAGCAAGTCAGCTAAATACCTTTACACCGGTTGGAATGGCAATAATTATTGTTGCAGATGTGAAGTAGGCACGGGTGTCTACATCTATTCCAACAGTAAATATGTGATGGGCTCAAACAATAAATCCTAGGAGGCCAATGGCCATCATAGCTCAAACTATTCCCATATAGCCGAATGGTTCTTTTTTGCCTGCATAGTAGGCTACAACATGCGAGATAATACCAAATCCGGGTAAAATAAGAATGTAGACTTCGGGGTGGCCGAAGAATCAGAATAAGTGCTGATATAGGATTGGATCCCCCCCTCCTGCCGGATCAAAAAATGTGGTATTTAAATTACGGTCAGTGAGAAGTATAGTAATTCCGGCAGCTAGGACGGGCAGTGATAGGAGTAGAAGGACGGCAGTCACTAGTACGGCCCATACAAAGAGGGGTGTTTGATATTGAGAGATTGCTGGGGGCTTCATATTAATAATGGTGGTAATAAAATTAACTGCCCCTAGAATTGATGACACACCTGCTAGATGGAGGGAAAAAATTGTGAGGTCTACTGATGCGCCTGCGTGGGCAAGATTGCCTGCAAGTGGGGGGTAGACAGTTCATCCTGTCCCAGCCCCGGCTTCAACACCAGAAGAAGCTAAAAGTAGTAGGAATGATGGGGGTAAAAGTCAGAAGCTTATATTATTTATTCGTGGGAATGCTATATCAGGTGCTCCAATCATTAGAGGTACAAGTCAATTTCCAAAGCCACCAATAAGAATTGGTATAACTATAAAGAAGATTATTACAAAGGCGTGAGCAGTAACAATAACATTATAAATTTGGTCATCACCCAGGAGTGAGCCGGGTTGACTTAGTTCAGCTCGAATAAGGAGGCTTAAGGCGGTTCCCACTATCCCGGCCCAGGCACCAAATACTAAATAAAGGGTACCAATGTCTTTGTGATTTGTAGAAAAGAATCAGCGTGTAATTGCCACAGGTAGGGTAGCCGAGTGTTTAGGCGGTGGGTTGTAGCCCCGAAGACAGAGGTTTAAGTCCTCTCCCTATCAAGCCCCGTAGTGAGTACCCACGTTGGAGTGCAAATCCAGAAACGCAGAATAATATCCTGCCGGGGCTTTCCCGCCTTACTCGATAAAACGGCGGGAAAGTAGATGGATGCTCGCTGGCTTGAGCGCTTAGCTGTTAACTAAGAATTTGTAGGATCGAGGCCTTCCCATCTAGAGAGGCCTTAGTTTAACAAAAACATTTGATTTGCAATCAGAAGATGCAAGATAAACTCTTGTAGGTCTTATCAAGGGCTAGAAGATTTTCACTTCTGCTTAGAGCTTTGAAGGCTCTTGGTCTAATGTTATCCTAAGCCCCTAAATGGTAATTATTATAATGGCGGGGGTGAGGGGTAAAAGGCCTAAGGCTAATACAGTAGATAAGGCCAGAGGGGTGGAGGCTTGATTTGTTTGAGTTCGTCAAGGGGTGATGGAGGTAACAGTATCAGGGGAAATGGTAAGAGTTATCGTGTAGCAGAGTCGTAAATAAAAATATAGGCTAATTAGGGCGGCGAGAGCTATTACTGTTGCGGTAAGGGGGAGGCCCTGTTTTGCCATCTCCTGTAGAATAAGCCACTTTGGTATAAACCCGGTAAGTGGGGGAAGACCCCCTAGAGATAATAGTACTAGGGTGGTTGTCGTTGTAAGGAGAGGACTCTTTGATCATGCGGTTGCAAGGGTGCTAATTTTTGTGGCATATAATAGTTTCAGTGTTAGGAATGCTGCAGATGTTATTAAAATATAGGTTAATAACGTAAGAAGGGTAAGTTGAGGAGCATATTGGAGAACAATAATTATTCATCCTATATGTGCAATTGAGGAGTAGGCCAAGACCTTACGTAATTGGGTTTGATTTAAGCCCCCTCAGCCGCCGACTAAGGCAGATATTAACCCGAGGGCTGTGAGGAGTAATGGGTGGAAAGCTGGGGCTGTTTGGATAATAAGGGCAAGTGGGGCTAGTTTTTGTCATGTAGCCAGAATTAGTCCTGTTGATAAGTCCAGTCCTTGTAATACTTCAGGTATTCAGAAATGTATGGGTGCTAATCCAATCTTGAGCGCCAGGGCGGCAAGAATTATTGTGGTGGCAATTGGGTTTGATATATCAGTTATATTTCACTCCCCTGAAATCCACGCATTAGTTGTGCTTGCAAAGAGGATTATGGCGGCTGCAGTGGCTTGGGTGAGAAAGTATTTTGTGGTAGCCTCTACTGCGCGGGGGTGGTGATGTTGTGCTATTAAGGGGATAATTGCCAGAGTATTAATCTCTAGGCCCATTCAGGCTAATAGTCAGTGAGAGCTGGCAAAGGTGAGGGTAGTTCCTAGGCCAAGGCTAGACAAAAGTGTGGTTAAAACATAAGGGTTCATTGATGGAGGAGGGATTTTAACCGTCATGTTCGGGGTATGGGCCCGAAAGCTTATTTAGCTGACCCCATCATAGAAAGTGGTGTAAAGGAAGCACAAAGAGTTTTGATCTCTTAGGTATGGGTTCGACTCCCTTCTTTCTAAGAACTGAGGGGATTTTAACCCCTGTAAGTCACTCTATCAAAGTGATCCCTGAGCATTCGGGCACAGTTCCTGGGTTACAGTTGTGGGGGGAGGCCCGCTAATGCAATCGGGAGAGACACATGTCATAATACAAGGGCTAGTGTTAAGGGAAGAAAGTTTTTTCACACTAAATGTATAAGTTGATCATATCGGAATCGTGGATAAGAGGCTCGTACTCATAAAAATAATACAGATAAGACTGCGGCTTTAATTATTAGAATAATTGTTGTTAGTTCGGGCATGGTTGGAAAGTATGATGCTCCTAAAAATAGTACGGCGGAGAGGGTGTTTATTAATAAGATGTTAGCGTATTCGGCGAGGAAAAATAGGGCAAAAGGACCTCCTGCATATTCTACATTAAAGCCTGAAACAAGTTCTGATTCACCTTCGGTGAGATCAAAGGGTGCTCGATTAGTTTCTGCAAGAGTTGAGATGTATCACATTGCGGCTAGTGGTCATGCAGGAATTAGTAATCATATAGTTTCTTGGGTTATGTTAAATGTTTGAAGGGTATAGCCTCCGGAAAAAACAATTACTGAGAGGAGGATAAGCCCGAGGCTTACTTCATACGAGATTGTTTGGGCAACTGCTCGTAGAGCTCCGATGAGTGCATACTTCGAATTTGATGCTCATCCTGAGCCAAGAATGGAATATACTGCAAGGCTTGACAATGCTAAAATAAATAGAACGCCTAAATTAAGATTAATTACTGGGTAAGGCATAGGTATTGGTGCTCAGAGGGTAAGGGCAAGGGTTAGTGCTAGAATAGGGGTTGCTAGGAATAGGAATGGGGATGATGTGGATGGGCGAACGGGTTCCTTAATGAATAGTTTAACACCATCAGCGATAGGTTGAAGTAATCCGTAGGGTCCAACTACATTAGGGCCTTTTCGCAGTTGCATGTATCCTAATACTTTTCGCTCAAGTAAGGTTAAGAATGCCACGGCTAATAAAATAGGGATAATATAGGCGAGCGGGTTAATCAGGTGAACTATTAAGGTGTTGAGCATAAACTGGGGAGAGGACTTGAACCTCTGATTTTAAGGGCTTAGGCCTTATGCAATTTACCATGCTCTGCCACCCCAGTATGCCCTTATCTTGGGCGGCAGGGCTTTTGGCCCTCCCTACTTAATTTATTTGTTTTCATGAATTGGGGGTGGGGCATACGTTAAGTATGGGCCCCTCTTTTCCGATCCTTTCGTACTGGGAAAAGTAGCGTTACAGATAGAAACTGACCTGGATTACTCCGGTCTGAACTCAGATCACGTAGGACTTTAATCGTTGAACAAACGAACCCTTAATAGCGGCTGCACCATTAGGATGTCCTGATCCAACATCGAGGTCGTAAACCCCCTCGTCGATATGGGCTCTGGGAGAGGATTGCGCTGTTATCCCTAGGGTAACTTGGTCCGTTGATCGGTTTTTAACCGGATCATTACTGGTCAGATGTTCTGCGGCTTAAAGATGTGTCTTTTGGCTTTAGGGCTTTGGCCCAGTCCACTCGGAGGTTTGTCTTTGCTCCGTGGTCGCCCCAACCGAAGGTAAAATTTCATGGTCACAAGTTCTTGCTTTTTATATAGTTGTTTGACGTGGTTAAACTTTATACCTTAAGCTCCAAAGGGTCTTCTCGTCTTGTAGTATTATACCCGCTTCTGCACGGATAGATCAATTTCACTGACTGGAGGGGGGAGACAGTTAAGCCCTCGTCTAGCCTTTCATACAGGTCTCCATTTAAGAGACAAGTGATTGCGCTACCTTTGCACGGTCAATATACCGCGGCCGTTGAACTCATAGTCACTGGGCAGGCAGGACCTCCTATACTTTATGTTGCAGGAGGCGATGTTTTTGGTAAACAGGCGAGGCTTGTGTTTGCCGAGTTCCTTCCCCTTCTTTTAGTCTTTCCTTTAAGATGCCACCCCAGTGTAGGATTAACAATTATTTAATTGTGGGATTTTCTTGAGATTTTTATAATTCACAATGCCCTCTTTGATTGGGCTTGTTAAAGTCCAGCGGTTAGTCCGATCTGGCTTACACTTGTGGCGGGAGGAGATCAAGTCTTCTTGTTACTCATTTTAGCATAGTCTTACCCATGCGGGCATGGGTTGGCCTAATACAATTAGGGGAGTAAGATTTTTTATCGAGATAATAAATTCTTTTCTGTCCGAGCTTTAACGCTTTCTGTTTAGATGGCTGCTTTCAGGCCCACTAGAACGGCATATTTTATACATTATGATCTTTATCCACCTGTAAAGGTTGTATCCTTTGTTAAAGGGGCTGTACCCCCTTCAACTAACTCTCATACATCTCCCTAGTATCTTGATGTTATATTCTTTGATGAGGGGGGGCATGAGGCTGAACTTCTATTCATTTCTTAGGCAACCAGCTATCACCAGGTTCGGTAGGTTTGTCGCCTCTACCCGGAGCTCTTCCCACTCTTTTGCTACAGAGACGGGTTAGCCCTAAATTATATAGGCTGTCTCGGGGTAGCTCACCTGGTTTCGGGGTGTCAAACTAAAGATCTCTTTGCTTGAGGGTGCTGGCTAAATCATGATGCAAAAGGTACAAGGTTTAATCTTTGTTTTTTAGTGCTTATATGGGTTATTTCATTTCTCTTTCAGCTTTCCCTTGCGGTACTTTCTCTATTGCTTTAGGTGAACCTTTTCTGTCTCCCATACTTAGGTAAAAAAATGATTTAATTTGTGGAGTTAAGTCTTGTCTTGTTATAAATATTGTTAAATTATAATAATAATTAAGCTAGCTGGTTGGCTCAGGGTGATCCAATTTGCATGGATGTCTTCTCGGTGTAAGTGAAATGCTTAACTAACTCAGCCACGCCCTGAATTTTACCCAAGTGCACCTTCCGGTACACTTACCATGTTACGACTTGCCTCCCCTTGTCAGAGCTCTGGTGTTAGGTAATTTTACCGCATTTAGACAGGGGAGAGTGACGGGCGGTGTGTACGCGCCTCAGAGCCGGGTTCAAAAGGACACGCTATTTCCTTTTTACTTCTAAATCCTCCTTCAAGCACTATTTCATGTTGCATGTCCGTAGTATTCTGTAGTAGAAAATGTAGCCCATTTCTTCCCGCTTCATACGCTACACCTCGACCTGACGTTCTGGATTGTGTCCATTCTGCTTACTTTTATTACCTTCATAGGGTAAGCTGACGACGGCGGTATATAGGCTGGGACGGCTAGAAGCGGTGAGGTTTAACGGGGGTTATCGGTTCTAGAACAGGCTCCTCTAGGGGGATCTGAGGCACCGTCAGGTCCTTTGGGTTTCAAGCTAATGCTCGTAGTACCCGGGCGGATGTCAATTGTAGTTAGACATCTGGGTTTACGACTGAGCATAGTGGGGTATCTAATCCCAGTTTGTTTCTCAGTTTTCGTGGGGTCAGGTGGGCTTTCTTAAAGCTACTTTCGTATAGTGGGCTTCGGACTCCTAGAAGCGTATGACAGCCAAAGGGCCATTCGACTTTATTATTACTCTATCCTTAACCACCCTTTACGCCGTTGCAATATCAACTAGGGCCTCTCGTTTAACCGCGGTGGCTGGCACGAGTTTTACCGGCCCTCTTAGCTCTGACTGAGTCAAGTTTTCACTTATGGCTCAATATTTATCACTGCTGAATTCCCTTGGGGGTGTGGCTTGGCTTGGCGTCTTGGGCTAAAGGTTTGTGCCTGATGCCTGCTCCTCGTCCCCGGGCGGGGGATTAAGGGCTTACTCACGGGGTTGCGGAGACTTGCATGTGTAAGTCGGGCTGGAGCTGATAGTAAGGTCGGGACCATGCCTTTGTGCACGTGGAGCTTTTTAGGGCCCATTTTAACATCTTCAGTGTTATGCTTTATATTAAGCTACGCGAGC